AATGGAGTGCCTGAAGAAAGGATTATTTTGATAGAATAAATTATGTATTAATATACCTTCATTACATCTGATGGAATCAGACCACCTCCTAAAGTATCAAAAACTTCTATACATCATATACTAAGACATAAAAAAAAGGTAAGCTAATCAAGCTTATAGGTTCATACCCTGTCTATGAAAGTAAAATCTTTCCCTTTTTAATAAAGGTTCATAAATTAATTTTCATTTCGTCAATAATACTAGGAACCCTAGTTACAGCATCATCATACTCTTGATTCAGTATATGAATGGGGCTTGAAATCAATTTACTATCAGTAATCCCCCTATTTTCAAGCACAAAAAACATTTACTCGTCAGAATCAGCAATAAAATACTTTATTACACAAGCAATAGCATCTTTAATCTTACTAGCCGCAGTCACAATAATATTATTAGTTGAAGAATTTATTAACCCCCAAATAAACCTCCTTAACTTAATAATAAACTCCGCCCTAATAACAAAAGTAGGAGCAGCCCCATTCCATTATTGATTCCCTGAAGTAATCGAAGGATTATCTTGAACTAATTCATTAATCCTATTAACCTGACAAAAAATCGCACCAATATTAATAATTATAAATAATAGGCCAAATAATACATTTATAATCACAGTAATTGTCTTATCACTTACAATAAGAACGATTAGAGGATTTAATCAAATCAGATTACGAAAAATCCTTGCATTCTCATCAATCAATCATATTGCATGAATACTTACATCAATAATAGTGTCCTACTCATTATGAATAATTTACTTTGTTGTATATTCACTAATTAACATAAACATCATTTTTCTATTCAATTCAACTAATACGTTTTTTATAAACCAAATTAGAAACCTAATTAATCAAAGGAAAACAATTAAACTTTCATTCATAGTAAATTTTTTATCCTTAGGAGGACTACCCCCTTTCATTGGGTTCTTACCAAAATGATTAATTATTAATTGAGCAACAAATATAGAAATATTCTTACTAGTAATTGTATTAATTACTACAACCCTTATTATGCTTTTCATTTATATTCGAGTAATAATAACTGCAATAGTTATATCAACAAATGAACCAAAAATTAATATTCCAATAAAAAACTTAACAATTAGAACAGTAAACAAAATTACAATATTAAGCTTAACTATGTGTGTACTAATCCCTTGATTTTCATAAGGATTTAAGTTAAGTTAAACTAATAACCTTCAAAGTTATAAATAGATTAAATCTAAGCCTTAGGCTTAAAAAATTACTTTACTTAAGATTTGCAATCTAAAATCATTATATTGACTATTAAACCTTTTGGTAAAAGAGTTAATAAAACCCATAAATAAATTTACAATTTATTGCCTAAAATCAGCCATTTTACCGAATAAATGATTATTTTCTACAAACCACAAAGACATTGGAACACTTTATTTTATCTTTGGCGCATGATCAGGAATAGTTGGAACCTCTCTTAGACTAATAATTCGAGCAGAATTAGGAAACCCTGGATCTCTTATTGGAGACGACCAAATTTATAACGTTATTGTTACAGCACACGCTTTCATCATAATTTTCTTCATAGTTATACCAATTATAATTGGAGGATTCGGAAACTGACTAGTCCCCCTTATACTAGGAGCCCCTGATATAGCCTTCCCTCGAATAAATAACATAAGATTTTGATTATTACCCCCATCATTATCTCTCCTTCTAATAAGAAGAGTAGTAGAAAGAGGAGCAGGAACTGGATGAACTGTTTATCCACCACTTTCAGCAAATATTGCACACAGAGGCTCATCAGTAGACCTAGCAATTTTCAGTCTCCATTTAGCAGGAATCTCCTCTATCCTAGGAGCAGTTAATTTTATTACAACAGTAATTAATATGCGACCACAAGGAATATCTTTTGATCGAATACCGTTATTTGTATGAGCAGTAGTAATTACTGCTGTACTCCTATTATTGTCACTCCCAGTTCTAGCAGGAGCAATTACTATACTTCTAACAGACCGAAATATTAATACCTCCTTCTTTGACCCAGCAGGTGGTGGAGATCCTATTCTATATCAACACCTCTTCTGGTTCTTTGGCCACCCCGAAGTCTATATTCTAATCCTACCAGGATTTGGTATAATTTCCCACATTATCAGACAAGAAAGAGGAAAAAAGGAAGCATTTGGCACCCTTGGAATAATCTATGCAATAATAGCAATTGGATTATTAGGCTTTGTAGTATGAGCCCATCACATATTTACAGTAGGAATAGATGTAGACACACGGGCTTATTTTACTTCCGCTACAATAATTATTGCTGTTCCAACAGGAATTAAAATTTTTAGTTGACTAGCTACTCTCCATGGAACGCAAATAAATTATAGACCTTCCCTACTTTGAGCGTTAGGCTTTGTATTCCTATTCACAGTAGGAGGATTAACAGGAGTAATTCTTGCTAATTCATCAATTGATATTATATTACATGACACATATTATGTAGTAGCACACTTTCATTATGTATTATCTATAGGAGCAGTGTTTGCAATTATAGGCGGCTTAGTTCATTGATACCCGCTATTTACAGGAGTATCGCTCAATCCAAAACTATGTAAAATTCAATTTATCATTATATTTATTGGAGTAAACTTAACCTTTTTCCCCCAACACTTTTTAGGATTAAGTGGAATACCTCGACGTTACTCAGACTATCCTGATGCATATACTTTATGAAATATCGTCTCATCAATTGGATCAATTATCTCATTAGTAGGTGTTATACTTCTTCTATTTATTGTATGAGAATCATTTTCATCTTCACGAAAATCTATTATATCATTAAGAATGACATCTTCAATTGAATGACTACAAAATATACCCCCGGCTGAACACAGATATTCTGAACTACCTATACTTTCATCTAATTTCTAACATGGCAGATTAGTGCAATGGACTTAAACCCCATGTATAAAGCGCAAGCTTTTATTAGAAATAGCAACATGAAAACTTCTTCTTCTCCAAGATAGAGCGTCACCGTTAATAGAGCAGCTCTCATTCTTTCACGACCATACACTAATAATTCTTGTAATAATTACAATCCTAGTAGGACAAATAATAATAGGACTATTTTTTAATAAATTTACACATCGATATCTTCTAGAAGGACAAACCATTGAATTAATTTGAACAATCCTTCCAGCTATTACACTAATTTTTATTGCACTGCCATCACTCCGATTAATTTATATCCTCGATGAAACAAATAACCCCTCCATCACAGTAAAAGCAACAGGACACCAATGATATTGATCCTATGAATATTCAGACTTCAAAAATATTGAATTCGATTCCTATATAACACCTATCCAAGAAATATCCAAATTCAATTTCCGTTTATTAGATGTCGACAATCGAATTATTATTCCATTCCTTTCACAAATCCGTATACTTGTTTCAGCAGCCGATGTAATCCATTCATGAACTGTTCCTTCTTTAGGAGTTAAAATTGATGCCACACCAGGTCGTATTAATCAGGTAAGATTCACACCAACACGATCAACTGTTCTATACGGGCAATGTTCAGAAATTTGTGGAGCAAATCACAGATTCATGCCAATCGTAGTAGAAACAATCTCACCATCAAGTTTTATTAAATGAATTTCTAAGACAGTTTAAACATTAGATGGCTGAAAGTAAGCATCGGTCTCTTAAACCGTTCCATAGTAATTAACTAATACTTCTAATGAAAAATTTAGTTAAAAAATAACATTAGCTTGTCAAGCTAAAATTAATGTAAATATTAATTTTTAATTCCACAAATAGCCCCGTTAAATTGACTTTCACTAATAATTATATTTGTACTAATTCTAGTTATATTCAACATCTTAAACTTTTACTCCTTCCCATACCAAATCAAACAAGTAACCCCCAAAAGTAAGTCTCTCCAAATTAATTGAAAATGATAGCAAATCTATTTTCATCATTTGATCCATCAACTAATTGAAATTCCAACTTCAATTGAATAAGAACAATTCTAGGATTTTTATTAATCCCACCAATATTTTGACTAATTCCATCACGAATAAACTTCATATGAAACATGATCATTAAATCCTTACATAAGGAATTTAAAACTCTTCTAGGCCCTAAAATTAAAGGCTCATCTTTAGTATTCATCTCCCTGTTTACCTTAATCCTTTACAACAATTTCATAGGATTATTCCCATACGTATTTACTAGAACAAGTCATATAGTAATGACCCTATCCCTAGCTCTCCCGCTGTGACTATCATTCATGCTATTTGGATGAATTAACAACACAATTCACATATTTGCACATTTAGTACCCCAAGGTACTCCTAATGTATTAATACCATTTATAGTATGTATTGAAACAATTAGTAATATTATCCGACCAGGAACCTTAGCTATTCGGCTTTCAGCAAATATAATTGCAGGTCATCTTCTAATAACTCTTTTAGGAAATACAGGTTCAATAATATCATTATACATAGTAAAACTTCTTCTAATCACGCAAATCTTATTACTGCTTCTTGAATCGGCAGTAGCAATTATTCAATCATACGTATTTGCCGTATTAAGAACTTTATACTCAAGAGAAGTAAACTAATGACACATAAAAACCATCCCTATCATTTAGTTGAAGTAAGACCATGACCTATCCTAGGTTCCCTAAGAGCCTTAATCGTTATATCAGGAATAATTAAGTGATTCCATTTCTACAATAATTCACTCCTATTAATTGGATTCCTCTCAATGTTACTAATCATATACCAATGATGACGGGACATTACACGAGAAGGCACATTCCAAGGACTTCATACATTTCCAGTAACAATAGGGTTACGTTGGGGAATAATCTTGTTTATTACATCAGAAGTATTCTTCTTTATTTCATTCTTCTGAGGGTTTTTCCATAATAGTTTAGCACCTACCGTAGAACTAGGAATAATCTGACCCCCCAAAGGCATTATAACCTTCAACCCAATCCAAATCCCCCTACTTAATACTCTAATCTTATTGACATCAGGACTAACAGTAACATGAGCTCACCATAGATTAATAGAAAATAATTCTAAACAGGCAACACAAGGATTAATACTAACCGTAATTCTAGGATTATACTTCTCACTGCTTCAAGGATTTGAATATATAGAATCTTCCTTCTCAATCTCAGACGCAGCGTACGGATCATCATTTTTTATAGCCACAGGATTCCACGGTATTCATGTAATCATTGGAACAACATTCCTACTAGTTTGTCTAGTACGACATATAAATATACATTTTTCACAAATTCACCACTTTGGATTCGAAGCCGCTGCTTGGTATTGACATTTTGTAGATGTAGTCTGACTATTCCTTTATATTTCAATCTACTGATGAGGTAGATAACTTATGTAGTATAAAAATTATAATTGACTTCCAATCAAAAGATCTAAGCAATAGTATAAGTAATCCCCTTAATATTAACTTCAGCAATTATTATTATAATAATCAACACAACCCTAGTAATTCTGCTAAACATCACGTCAAAAAAAACCATTATAGACCGAGAAAAAAGGTCTCCATTTGAATGTGGATTCGACCCTAAATCGTCAGCACGACTGCCTTTCTCTATACATTTCTTCCTAATTGCTATTATTTTCCTTATCTTCGACGTAGAAATCACCCTTTTATTCCCTATTATTATCTCCATAAAACTAAATAACCTAACAAATTATCTCATTGTATTTACAGCATTTATTATCATTCTACTTATTGGACTTTTCCACGAATGAAAACAAGGAGCCCTCACATGAACAAACTAGGATAATAGTTAATAATAACATTTAACTTGCAATTAAAAATAATTGATTTATCAATTTATCTTAAATAAGAAGCAAATAATTGCATTTAGTTTCGACCTAAAAATATGTTTAAAAAACCTTATTTTTAATTGAAACCAAAATAGAGGTATATCACTGTTAATGATAAAAATGAAGCATATTCCAATTAAAGAAATACCCAAAAATAAGCTTCTAACTTAATTATAAAGCATAAAAATGTTTGTATTTCTGTTTACATAGTTTAAAAAAAACATTATATTTTCAATATAAAATTAATTAATATTTGTAAATACCTAGAAATATAAATTTCCCTAACATTTTCAGTGTTACGCTCTATATAAGCTATCTAAGCAAAACATCAACAGTACTATCATTCACATAATAGTTAAAACAAAAAAGACCTTAATACTATTAAACATAAAAATTTGTATAACCCTTGAACCTTCAATTAAAACCTTATGAATCTTCTGGGCACCAAAATACTCAGCTCAACCTTGATCAAGAGATTTATAAATTAAAGAACCCCCTATTACAGGGAGATAATTAACCCCAAAAGTAGAAATCACAGGTATATTTCACATACCAGAAAAAAATCAAGAACACTTATAAAAAGAAAAGGACTTATTAACTTGCCCAAGCCCAAACTTGGATAATTCAAAACCTAATCAAACCCCTAAAAAAATAACAAAAAGAGTTATTAGCTTTATAGACAAAGGTAAAATAATAATATATGGAAAAGGAAAAATTAACCAACTAAGAACTCTTCCTATAAAAACAACAAAAAAAATTAAACCCCTTATTCCCTTAAGCATAACTAAACCATGGTCACTAACTCTACTTAAAGAAAAATAATTAAAATCCCCAACAAAAGAATAGTAAACTAAACGAAACCTATAACATACAGTTAAACCAACCGATAAATAAAAAATTACATATACATAAATTCTTAAATACCCTATTCTTATAACTTCAGCAACTAAATCCTTAGAATAAAATCCACTCAAAAAAGGTAAACCACATAAAGATAAATTACAAATATTAAAATAACAACAAGTCACCGGCATAAAATTAATTAAACCACCTATATAACGGATATCTTGACAATTACCCATACCGTGAATTACATTACCAGCACATATAAACAACAGGGCCTTAAATAAAGCGTGAGTTAATAAGTGAAAGAAAGCAAGCTTATACCTCCCGAGACCTAGAATTATTATTATAAGACCAAGCTGACTTAAAGTCGACAAAGCAATAATCTTTTTTAAGTCAAACTCAAACCTAGCCCCTAAACCGGACATAAATATAGTTATCCCAGAAATGAATACTAAAAAATACATTAAACTTTCCCTAAAAACAAAATTAAAACGAATCAGTAAATATACCCCAGCAGTAACTAAAGTAGAAGAATGAACAAGAGCAGAAACAGGAGTCGGTGCTGCCATAGCAGCAGGTAATCATGAAGAAAATGGAATTTGAGCACTTTTAGTTATAGCTGCCAATAAAACCATTCAAGAAACAATTCCTATAAAATAATTACTCTTAAACTCTTCTAGATAAAATACGTAATTCCAACTACCAAAATTTAATATTCAAGCAATACCTATTAACAAAGCCACATCACCTACACGATTTCTCAAAGCAGTTAATATCCCAGCATTATAAGACTTTACATTCTGATAATAAATAACTAAACAATAAGAAACCAAGCCCAGCCCATCTCAACCCAATAAAATTCTAATTAAATTAGGCCTTACAATTAGTAATATTATAGAAACAACAAACATAACAACCAGTGCAATAAAACGATTAATATACAAATCCCCTTCTATATATTCCTTTCTATAATAAATAACCATACCAGAAATAAGCAAAACAAATCTCATAAACAAAAAAGTTATTCAATCAAAAAGAAAAGCCATAGAAATTGTTCTTGTATTAATTATAACCAACCTGTACTCAAAAAACCAAACCATATCCAAAACCAGTAAATATACTCTTAACATAAAAAATAAAAATCTAAAAAACAATATAAAAACAAAATAAATAAAACAAATCCTTAATATTACTTAAAATACTATCAATACATCTGTAGCACCACAAGCTACTATTTTAAATAAACTATTTAAGTAAATCCATAAAGTTATGAAACCTCTTCCCAAAACCAGTAAATTTAAAGGTAATCAATGCATAATAAGCAATAAATACTCCCGAACACTACAAGAAAAAAATGAATAACATCCAGAATAAACCATCCCATGCTGACTAAAAGAATACAAAAATAAAGAATAAACTGCTCTAAAAAAAGAAATAAATATAAGAAAAAACATGTTCAAACCTCTAAAACCTAAAATTCTATTAATCAACATAATTTCACCTAATAAATTAAGAGAAGGAGGAGCAGCTATATTAGAAGAAATAAGTAAAAACCACATTAAAGAAAGCCTAGGAATTATATTAATTATACCCTTATTAACATAAAGTCTACGGCTCATTAAACGCTCATAAGAAATATTTGCCAAACAAAATAAACCAGATGAACACAAACCATGGGCAACTATTATTGCCAAGGAACCTCTTAACCCCCAATAATTCAAAGTTATAATTCCAGACAATACAAGCCCCATATGAGAGACTGAAGAATAAGCAATTAAAGATTTTATATCTCTTTGACGAAGACAAACTAATGAAATATACATACCTCCTAATAAACTCAAACTAATAAAAAACAAGTTAATCTTAATACCAATAGATGTAAATATAATCATCAAACGCATCATGCCATATCCCCCTAACTTAAGTATAATCCCAGCCAAAATCATAGACCCAGAAACAGGAGCTTCGACATGTGCCTTAGGTAATCATAAATGAACAAAAAATATAGGAATTTTAATAAAAAATACAAAATTAATTAAAAGATATATAAGCAACCTTTCAAGCTCACGTAAAAAAAAAAAATTCAAAGACCCAAACATTTTAAAACAAAAAAATAAAGAAATCATTATAGGTAAAGAAGCAAACAAAGTATAAAACAAAAGATAAATACCCGCCTGCAGGCGTTCCGGTTGATACCCTCAACCAATAATCAAAAATAATGTAGGAATAAGACTAACCTCAAAAAAAACATAAAAAATAAATAAATTTAATGAACTAAAAGTCAAAAACAAAGAAATCATTAATAAAAAAACAGTAAATAAAAACAAACCATATCAATTATTACCTGAATAAACTTTCTCTCTAGCCATTACCATCAACCTACAAATTCAGAAACTTAACAAAACAAGAACATAAGATAATAAATCAACACCTAAATCCATTGATAAATACATAACCACCCCATTAAAAGAAAAATTAAAAATAAACAAAACCCTTAACAACAACCAGACAAACTGAATAAACCAAAAATCAAGAAAAAAAGATAAAGGAATCATTATTAACAAAGAAAAAAGAAAACCTATCATAATACATTAAATCTTTGAAAATAATCATTCCCGTGAGTTCGAATAAGAGAAACCAATACAGATAAACCTAGAACTCCTTCACAGACTCTAAAAGTCAAGAAAATCATACCAAAAAAATATTCATTACCCAAAAATCTTAAATATAAAAAAATCATAAAATAAACTGATAGAACAATAAACTCCAATGCCAAAAGCATTAAAAGTAAATGTTTACGCTTCCACCTAAAAACTACCAAACCAGCAATAAACATTAAAAATCCAGCAAACTTATACATCAACATTAGTTTTTATAATTTAAAAAAAATATTAGTCTTGTAAACTAAAAATAAATAACCTTTTAAAAACATCAAGAAAAGAAATAAATCTATCACTAATCTCCAAAATTAATATTTTAAATTAAACTACTTCTTGAAATAATAACACTAATTCTATCAACTAACATTATAGTAACCCTTCTATTCTTAATAATAAAACACCCACTATCTACAGGTTCAATACTCCTGATTCAAACAACCTTAATCAGACTAATAACAACAAATTTAAACCAAAATTCATGGTTTTCTTATATTCTATTCCTTATTATAATTGGAGGAATATTAATCCTATTCATATATATAACAAGAATTGCATCAAACGAAAAATTCAAAACCAACCCTAAGCTAATCCTTGTTATCATAACCACCCCAATAATTCTATTTTTAACAAAAGACCAAATTAATCTACCATTAACAAACAGAGAAATAGGGGAAACAAACTTAACATACGAAATAAACATAACAATAAATAAATATATTAATATACCCTTATCATTAATCCTAACATTCCTGATAGTCTACCTTCTACTTGCATTAATCGCAACAGTAAAAATTACTGAATTCAAACAAGGATCTATTCGTCAAATAAACTAATGAAAATACCATTACGAAAATACTCCCCCTTATTCAAAATTGTTAACAACGCCTTAATTGATCTCCCATCTCCCTCTAATATTTCAACCATATGAAATTTTGGCTCCCTTCTTGGATTATGTTTAATTATCCAAATCGTTACAGGAATCTTCCTGGCTATACACTTCTGCCCAAACATCGAAATAGCATTCAATAGAGTAGCCCATATTTCACGAGATGTAAATCAAGGATGATTAATTCGAACTCTTCATGCCAATGGAGCATCGTTCTTCTTTATTTGCCTTTATATACACGTAGGACGTGGAATATATTACAGATCATATAACCTTACCCACACTTGAATAGTAGGAGTAACAATTATATTCCTATTAATAGCAACCGCATTCCTAGGTTATGTTTTACCTTGAGGTCAAATATCATTCTGAGGAGCCACCGTAATTACTAATCTACTTTCAGCCATTCCATATTTAGGATCAACAATTGTACAATGAGTATGAGGAGGATTTGCCGTAGACAATGCAACCTTAACACGATTTTTTTCATTCCACTTCCTTCTACCATTTATCGTAACAGCAATAGTAATAGTTCACTTATTATTCCTTCATCAAACAGGCTCAAACAATCCTTTAGGACTAAATAGAAACATTGATAAAATTCCTTTCCACCCCTATTTCTCATTCAAAGACATTTTAGGATTTATATTAATACTTCTTGCACTAACAGCCCTATCTCTAATAGACCCCTACATACTAGGAGACCCAGATAATTTCACACCAGCTAACCCCTTAGTAACGCCTGTCCACATTCAACCAGAATGATATTTCCTGTTTGCTTATGCCATTCTTCGATCAATTCCTAATAAATTAGGAGGAGTAATTGCCCTTGCAATATCAATCGCAATTATTTATATTTTACCGATTACCAATAAAAAAAAAATAGCAAGAAACCATTTCTACCCAGCGAACAAGAGATTATTTTGAATTATAGTAATCACAGTAATTCTACTAACATGAATTGGAGCCCGACCTGTTGAAGACCCCTATATCATTACAGGTCAAATCCTTACAATTTCCTATTTCATATATTTCATTATTAACCCCTTAACTATAAAAATTTGAGATAAATTAATTGACTAACTAATGAGCTTGAACAAGCATGTATTTTGAAAATACATGAAAGATTAATAAATCTATTAGTTTATACTAAATTTTATTAACTAAAATAAAAAGACCATTACGGTCAACTTAAAACAAAAAAAAAATAAAAGATAATTAAGAGAGCAAGGAAGAAAACTCTTCCAAGCCAAATATATCAACTTATCGTAACGAAAACGAGGTAAAGTCCCTCGGACCCATAATCAAAGAAATGAAACCAAAACCAATTTTACAAAAAAAAAAAAAGAATATAAATTTCCTCCCATAAACAATATAACACAAAGCATACTCATAAACAAAATACTAGCATATTCAGCTAAAAAAATTATAGCAAAACCCCCTCTTCTATACTCTACATTAAACCCAGAAACCAATTCAGATTCACCTTCTGCAAAATCAAAAGGAGTACGGTTAGTCTCAGCCAGTCCAGAAATAACCCATATCACCCTTAAAGGAAAACACAAATAAATAAATCAAACATATTCTTGAAAATAAACAAAATTTACCAAATCAACTCTAAGAACCAAAAAAACAAAAGATATTAAAATAATAGCCAATCTTACCTCATAAGAAATAGTCTGAGCAACAGAGCGTAAACCCCCTAGAAGAGCATAGGACGAATTAGAAGATCAACCAGCTATTATAATAGTATAAACACCTAATCTTGCCACACAAAGAAAAAATAGCAACGAAAGACTAAAATTAAAAAACACTGATAAAAAAGGTATCATCAACCACAAGAATAATGCAATAAATAAATTCATTACAGGAGAGAAATAGTAAATACCAAAATTAGACATAAAAGGAAATCTCTGCTCCTTAGTAAATAATTTTACTGCATCCGCAAAAGGCTGTAAAATGCCTAAAAACCCAACCTTATTGGGGCCCTTACGAATTTGAATATAACCCAACACCTTACGCTCAAGTAAAGTTAAAAAAGCTACACCAACCAAAACACAAACAATCAAAATAATTATAGAAAAAAAAACCAAAACATAATCCTTAAAAATCACTATTATTTGTAAAAACTACATAAAAAGATTCTAAATCAATTGCACTAATCTGCCAAAATAATAATACAATTCAAAAAATAAAAATATAATTCCCTTGCTTGGTCCTTTCGTACTAAAACAAGCCAATAAATAAAAGATAGAAACCAACCTGGCTCACGCCGGTCTAAACTCAGATCATGTAAAATTTTAAAGGTCGAACAGACCCAACTGTTAAGCCACTACACCTACAGTTAAATTTAATCCAACATCGAGGTCGCAATCTCCTTCATCAATAAGAACTTTCAGAAAGAATTACGCTGTTATCCCTAAGGTAATTTAATCTTATAATCCAAAAAAAGGATCAAATAATCGCAAATCAACGTAATAATAATAAAAAGTTTTATATATTTTTATATCACCCCAACAAAATAGTTAATAAACCTAACAAAAATAAACCAATCAACAACCAAACTTATCAACCATAAAACTCTATAGGGTCTTCTCGTCTTTCTACTAAATTTAAGCTTTTTCACTCAAAAATAAAATTCTATAAATTAAGATAGAGACAGCTTATTTCTCATCAAACCTTTCATTCCAGCTCCTAATTAAGAAACTAATGATTATGCTACCTTTGCACAGTCAAAATACTGCGGCCATTTAAAAATCATTGGGCAGGCCCGACCTTAAATTAAAATCAAAAAGACATGTTTTTATTAAACAGGTGAAAACCTAATTTGCCGAATTCCTTAAACTAATCTTAAACCTAAAAAATCAATAAACAAAACAATATACTAATTTTATCAAAATCACAAAACATTTAAAAATATAGAAATTATCCTAATAAAAATGAAAAAGCAAAAAAATTAAAAACACCAGAAAATAATAATAACATACCACAAATAATAGAAATTTCTAATCCTATATAAATCCAGAAAACTCTAACTTTATACAAACATACCCAAAAGCTTATCCCCTCAGGTATTAGACACCAAACCTATAAAAATAAAAAATTATAACTATAAAAAATTGGATCCTAAATTAAATTTAATTCTTAAGAAACCAGATATATTAATAAGCGAATAGTATTTCGCTTCCACACCAGAATTATAAATACTTATTCAACAGCAAAATAAATACCAGTGTAACTCTTATTAATTCGGGAAATACAAATAATTAAAACTAACTAAATAAACCCTGATACAAAAGGTACTACAAATAAAATATTCTTATAAAAATTTAAACAATATCCCTCACAGTAAAATAAACTATAATTAAAAGAACTATTTCAAACAAAATTAATAAAACCTAATATTATTCCACCAAAAATTAATAACAAAAAACTTAAATAATTAAAAAAACTCAAATTAAACTGAATTTCACAGTTAACCTTTTAGTGTAAATAAAACGCTTCTAACAAGCTCTAATTTGTAATTCCAGGTCCATCTTCCAATAGACCTACTTTGTTACGACTTATTTCACGTTAAAATGAAAGCGACGGGCGATATGTGCATATTTTAGAGCTAAATCAAAAAACATAAATAAATAATTTACTTTCAAATCCAATTTATCCCAACTTATAAAATCAGAAACCAATTCTAAAAAAAATGTAACCCACCTTAACTTTGATATAAACTACACCTTGATCTGAAATAAAATGAAATATCAAATACTAAAAATTATAATCCTCTTAAAATTTTTACAAACAACGATATATAAATTTATCAACCAAAGTCAAACTCATCGTGGATTATCGATTAAAAGACAGGTTCCTCTGAACAGACTAAAATACCGCCAAATTCTTTAATTTTAAAGAACATAACTATTAATAATCAAGGAATCAAAAATTAACATTAAAAATAATAGGGTATCTAATCCTAGTCTAAACAAAAATTTCCCAAATTCAGAAACAAAAACTAAACCTAAATTAAACATAAAATTTCACCTAAAAAATTTAAATCTAAGCTCCAAAAAGCACCTTATTGATCCTATTGAAATTTTCTTGCATAATCTGTATAACCGCTACTGCTGGCACAAATTATGTTCACACTAAATTAAATCACCAAGTCTAAATAAAATTAATACTTAAAAATATATACTACAAGAAATACCCTCTAGAAAAATAACCCTAAAAGTTATATATATACCGACTAACCAGAAAATCCTTAAGCTACAATAAAACTTTGCTTAATTTATTAAACTTACTAACCCAATCCTTAAATTTTCCTACTAAAACCTGGAAAATTTATGAAAATGCCAATCCCCCAGCACTTACAAAAATTCATCCATCGCCCTGCCGAATTCATATTCAACCCCCATTGAATGCAAAAAGCAGAGTTTAATTAAAAAAAAAAAAAAACTAACCCAAACAAATTTTGCACGTCAATAAATGTCTATTATTATCTAAGAAGATATTTATATATTTATTTAAATATATAGTCCTATGGGTAACTGACAGCGTAATCTATTTTAATCTCTTCAATAAAATAGATAAAATGTTAAATATAGGAGTTTTTTTTTTTTTTTCATTAAATATTTATATAAATAACAATATTATATTTATATATAATTACATTAATATAGGATTTTATTATAATAAATTTATTTTAGATAATTACTATATTATTGAGTTTAATGTAAAATCTTATATTAATATATACAATTAATGATTATATATATATAATAGAGTTATATATATATTAAATATTTATATATATATATAATATAAATTTACAATTAATATTAAAATTTTATTAGTTTTTTCTTAATTTTTTTTTTAGAGTCTTTGTTATAACATATTTAAGTTATATTTATCTATATTGGTTATCCATTTAATACCAAATGTATATAAATATACAATATACAATAATAATGATAACATTCTATGTACAGTAATATATCTAGCGCTATGAATATATAATATTATATATAACATTAATACTTATATATATATATATATTATTACACATTAATTCATTAAACTTTTATTGAGTCCATGTTTTTGATTCGGTTAAATTTTGACTCAAGTTTGTTAACGTTAAAATTCCATAGTATAAAGGTATCTCTGAAATTTCAATAATACGTAAATTTATTAACACTAAGAAATCCTTTAATGAAAAATCAAGAAAATCCAAAAAAATAGCAAAATAGACAATTCCAAGCTTAGTCCATTTTCAAAAAAAAAAAAAAAACTCCACCTAATCACAAAAAAAGAAAATTTTTCTTGAAGAGATTAAAATAGATTACGCTGTCAGTCACCCGGAGGACTTCCCATTCAAAATATACAACATAAGACTAAAACCCAATAAACAGAGGTGTATTTAAAAGTAAAGATCATATAATAAAATAATCCTTTCTTCAGGCACCCCAACCCCAGGCAACATATCCCTCAAAATGGTATATTCTATTATAGAAAAAAGTTTATTATCAATTAAAAATT